GTCCTTTGTGGCTCTGGTGGAAATGGGATCAACGCGTCGTTGGCTCAAGAGAAGTTCCCATAGAAGTTCAATATGAATCTTTTGGTAATTTTAATGAGATTTATAAGTATTATCAAATAGTAGGAAGTGTAAAAAGAGAAATTCGTTGTATATATATTCGAACTACTGTTGGTCGTCTTTCTTTTTATCGAGAAATAGAAGAAGCCATACAGGGGTTTTGGCGGGCTTACTTATAGTATCTAACTCATATGCTATATAAAAACTAAAAAATTCTATTAGCGATGCCCATACTTGTGGGAATTGGGGTCTCCCTTAATTTCACTGGTATCATAATTTCTGAATTTCTGTGTGAATCAAGATTGAAGAAAGGAAGTTTTTGAATCACTGACCCAGACCCATTGTGAAATCTTACTCAGTAGAAGATGGAGGTCCTTATGGCAGAACGGACCAATTTGGTCTTTCACAATAAGGCGATAGATGGAACTGCTATGAAACAACTTATTAGCAGATTTATAGATCATTTTGGAATGGCATATACATCACATATCCTGGATCAAGTGAAGACTTTGGGTTTCCAGCGAGCCACCACTACATCTATTTCATTAGGAATTGATGATCTTTTAACAATACCTTCTAAGGGATGGTTAGTTCAAGACGCTGAACAACAAAGTTTTCTTTTAGAAAAAAACCATCATTATGGAAATGTACACGTGGTAGAAAAATTACGTCAATCCATTGAAATATGGTATGCTACAAGTGAATATTTGAGACAAGAAATGAATCTTAATTTTCGGATGACTGATCCTTCTAATCCAGTATATCTAATGTCCTTTTCGGGGGCTAGAGGAAATGCATCTCAAGTACATCAATTAGTAGGTATGAGAGGATTAATGTCGGATCCTCAAGGACAAATGATTGATTTACCCATTCAAAGCAATTTAAGGGAAGGACTTTCTTTGACAGAATATATAATTTCTTGCTATGGAGCCCGCAAAGGAGTTGTAGATACTGCTGTACGAACATCAGATGCTGGATACCTCACGCGTAGACTTGTTGAAGTAGTTCAACACATTCTTGTACGTAGAACGGATTGTGGTACTATCCGAGGTATTTCCGTGAGTCCTCAAAATGATATGACAGAAAAGATTTTTGTTCAAACACTAATTGGTCGTGTATTAACAGACGATATATATATAGGTTTACGATGCATTGCCACTCGAAATAAAGATATTGGAATTGGACTTGTCAATCGATTCATAACCTTTCGAGCACACCCAATATATATTAGAACCCCTTTTACTTGTAGGAGTACATCTTGGATCTGTCAATTGTGCTATGGTCGGAGCCCTACTCATGGTGATCTGGTCGAGTTGGGAGAAGCCGTAGGCATTATTGCGGGTCAATCAATTGGGGAACCGGGGACCCAACTAACATTAAGAACTTTTCATACTGGCGGAGTATTCACAGGAGGTACTGCCGAACATGTACGAGCCCCCTCTAATGGAAAAATAAAATTTGATGAGAATTTGGTTTATCCCATACGTACCCGTCACGGGCATCCTGCTTTTATATGTTTTATAGACTTATATGTAACTATTGAGAGTCGAGATATTCTACATAATGTGAATATTCCAACCAAGAGTTTAATTTTAGTTCAAAATAATCAATATATAGAATCAGAACAAGTGATTGCCGAGATTCGTGCCGGAACGTCAACTTTTTATTTTAAAGAGAGGGTTCAAAAACATATTTATTCTGAGTCGGAAGGAGAAATGCACTGGAGTACTGATGGTTATCATGTGCCCAAATATCCATACAGTAATGTTCATCTATTACCAAAAACAAGTCATTTATGGATATTAGCAGGAGGTATATGTAAATCCAATACAGTGTCTTTTTCACTCCACAAGGATCAAGATCAAATTCATACTAATTCTTTTTCTGTCGAGGAAAGATATATCTTTGATCTCTCACTGACTAATGATCAAGTAAGACATAAATTGTTGGATACTTTTGGTAAAAAAGATAGGAAAATCCTTAATTATTCAAAACCTTCTAGAATCATATCTAATGATCATTGGAATTTCATAGATCCTTATACTTCTATTCGTCAAGATAATTCCGATGATTCCTTGGCGAAAAAACGAAGAAATAGATTTGTGATTCCTTTACAATATGATCAAGAACGAGAAAAAAAACTAATACCCTGTTTTGGTATTTCGATAAAAATACCTATAAATGGTATTTTACGTAAAAATAGTATTCTTGCTTATTTTGATGATCCGCGATACAGAAAAAGCAGTTCGGGAATTACTAAATATGGGATTGTCCAAGTAGATTCAATGGTAAAAAAAGAGGATTTGATTGAGTATCGAGGAACAAAAGAATTTAGTCCAAAATACCAAAAGGAAATGGAAGTAGATCAATTTTTTTTTATTCCCGAAGAAGTGCATATCTTACCTGGATCTTCGCCCATAATGGTTCGGAACAATAGTATCGTTGGAGTAGATACACAACTTGCTTTAAATAGAAATATAAGAAGTCGAGTAGGCGGATTAGTCCGAGTTGAGAGAAAAAAAAAAAGTCTGGAACTTAAGATTTTTTCCGGAGATATTTATTTTCCTGGAGATATGGATAAAATATCTAGGTCCAGCGGTATTTTGATACCACCAGAAATGGAAAAAAAAAATTCTAAAGGATCAAAAAAATTGAAAAATTGGATCTATGTCCAACGGATTACACCTACAAAAAAAAGATATTTTGTTTTGGTTCGACCCGTAGTCACATATAAAATAGCTGATGGGATTAATTTGGCAACACTTTTCTCTCAGGATCTACTGCAGGAAAAGGATACTGTCCAACTTCGAATTGTAAATTATATACTTTATGGAAATGGTAAGTCAATTCGAGGAATTTCTCACACAAGTCTTCAATTAGTTCGGACTTGTTTAGTATTGAATTGGGACCAAGAAAAAAGGGGTTCTATAGAAGAAGAAGAAGAGATTCATGCTTCTTTTGTTAAAATAAGGGCAAATGATCTGCTTCGTGATTTCATCCGAATTGAGTTAGTAAAGTCCACTCTTTTTTATACCATAAAAAGGTATGATATCGCAGGTTCAGGATTGATTTCCAATAATAAATTAGATCATATCCATATCAATCCTTTTGATTTCAAAACGAAGATTCAATCATTTCTCCAAGATAAGGGAACTCTTGGTACATTGTTTAATCAAAATAAAAAATGCCAATCTTTCCTAATTTTGTCATCATCTAATTGTTTTAAAATGGATTCCTTCAATACTTGGAGATATAAGAACGCGACAAAAGAATTGGATCCCATGACTCTAATTGGAGATTTCTTGGGTCCCTTAGGTACTATTGTGTCTAAAATAGCGAATTTTTGTTTATCTTCCTATTTAAGAACTTCTAATAAAGTCTTTTTAAATAAATATTTGTTACTTGAAAATTTTCAACATACTTTCCAAATGCTTCAAGTACTTCCATTTCAATACTTTTTCCTAGATGAAAATAGGAGGATTTCTAATTCCGATCCATGCAGTAACATCATTTGGAATTCATTCCATTTTAATTGGTGTTTTCTCCCTTACAATTCTTGTGAAGAAGCATGGATAATAATTAGCCTTGGACAATTCCTTTGTGAAAATGTATGTCTATTGAAAAACGGATCACGCATAAAAAAATCAGGTCAAATTTTCATTGTTCATGTTGACTCTTTAGTTTTAAGATCAGCTAAGCCCTATTTGGTCACTCCAGGAGCAACTGTTCATGGCCATTATGGGGAACTCTTTTATGAAGGAGATAGATTAATTACATTTATATATGAAAAATCGAGATCCGGTGACATAACGCAAGGTCTTCCAAAAGTGGAACAAATATTAGAAGTTCGTTCAATTGCTTCAATATCAATGAACCTTGAAAGGAGAGTTGAAGGTTGGGACGAATATATCCGAAGAGTTCTTGGGATTCCCTGGGGATTCTTAATTGGAGCTGAACTAACCATAGCCCAAAGTCGTATCTCTTTGGTTAATAAGATCCAAAAAGTTTATCAATCCCAGGGGGTACAGATTCATAATAGACATATAGAGATTATTGTACGTCAAGTAACATCAAAAGTGTTGGTTTCAGAAGATGGAATGTCTAATGTTTTTTCACCTGGGGAATTAATAGGATTGTTGCGAGCAGAGCGAGCAGGGCGTATTTTGGACGAAGCAATCTGTTATCGGGCAATCTTATTGGGAATAACAAAGTCATCTCTTAATACTCAAAGTTTTATATCCGAAGCGAGTTTTCAAGAAACCGCTCGAGTTTTAGCAAAAGCTGCTCTACGAGGTCGTATTGATTGGTTGAAAGGCCTGAAAGAGAACGTTGTTCTGGGGGGGATTATACCGGTTGGTACCGGATTCAAAAAATTAGTATATCGTTCAAAGCAAGATAAAAACATTAATTTGAAAAAAAAAAGTAAGAATCTCTTCGAGTTGGAAATGAGAGATATTTTGTTACACCATAGAGAATTATTTTGTTCTTGCACCCCAAACGATTTATATGAGACATCAAACCAATCATTTACGTATATGTAATGTAATTTAGTAATTCCTAACAAGAGGTTCCTTTCTTTTTTTACTTGAATTCTCTGGTCCAGTTATGGAAATTATGGATTTGGTAATCAATGAGATAAAAAAGAAAGAATGAAATTCAATTGATATTTTGGGTCGTAGATCAATGGTCAATCCTGGTAGAAGGTTCCGTCGGAACAATTATTTATTTAACAGGGTACTGAATCTCTTTGAAAAAAAAAAAAACTAAAGAGAAAGTTTGAGAAAATGGAAAGACGATATTGGAACATTAATTTGGAAGAAATGATGGAAGCAGGAGTTCATTTTGGTCATGGTACTAAGAAATGGAATCCCCGAATGGCTCCTTACATATCTGCAAAACGTAAAGGTATTCATATTACAAATCTTATTATAACTGCTCGTTTTTTATCAGAAGCCTGCGATTTAGTTTTTGATGCAGCAAGTAGGGGGAGAAAATTCTTAATCGTTGGTACCAAAAAGAAAGCAGCGGATTTAGTAGCATCAGCAGCAATAAGGGCTCGATGTCATTATGTTAATAAAAAATGGCTTGGGGGTATGTTAACGAATTGGTCTACTACAGAAACAAGACTTCAGAAGTTCAGGGACTTAAGAGCAGAACAAGTGATGGGGAAACTCAACCGTCTCCCTAAAGGAGACGCAGCAATGTTGAAGAGAAAATTATCTACTTTGCAAACATATCTGGGTGGGATAAAATATATGGCAGGATTGCCTGATATTGTAATTATTGTTGATCAGCAAGAAGAATATATGGTTCTTCGGGAATGTGTCATTTTGGGTATTCCGACGATTTGTTTAATTGATACAAATTGTGACCCAGATCTTGCAGATATTTCTATTCCGGCCAACGATGATGCTATAGCGTCAATTCGATTTATTCTTACCAAATTAGTATCTGCAATTTGTGAGGGTCGTTCTAGTTATATAAAAAAGGGTTGATTCTCTTTTAATGAAGACTCTGAATAGGTCATTTTTAGTTAACTTTCTTTGATTTTTACTAATTTCGTTTGCATTTTTGGAGTTTGAACTATGTTTTGAATAGTGAAGAAAAAAGATCAAATGATTGGCATTTTTTTATGTGATTTCTTAGTATCCTAAATATACGATTCATAACTGAAATTCATTAATGAACGTAGATGAATTGAGAAATAGATGGTTGAATCAAAATAATCCCCCCCTTTTTTTTAGTTTGATTTCTGTGAGAAAATAATATGAATTTTATATCATGTTCCGTTAAAACACTCAAAGGGTTATACGATATATCAGGCGTAGAAGTAGGGCAACATTTCTATTGGCAAATAGGAGGTTTACAAATTCATGCCCAAGTACTTATCACTTCTTGGGTTGTAATTGTTATCTTATTAGGTTCAGTCATCATAGCTATTCGTAATCCACAAACCATTCCGACCAACGGTCAGAATTTTTTCGAATATGTTCTTGAATTTATTCGAGATTTGAGCAAAACTCAGATTGGAGAGGAGTATGGACCTTGGGTTCCATTTATTGGAACAATGTTCCTATTTATTTTTGTTTCTAATTGGTCAGGTGCTCTTTTACCTTGGAAAATCATAAAGTTACCTCATGGGGAATTAGCTGCGCCTACGAATGATATAAATACTACTGTTGCTTTAGCTTTACTTACGTCAGTGGCATATTTCTATGCGGGTCTTAGCAAAAAAGGATTGGGATATTTTGGGAAATACATTCAACCAACTCCTATACTTTTACCAATTAATATCCTAGAAGATTTTACAAAACCTTTATCTCTTAGTTTTCGACTTTTTGGGAATATATTGGCTGATGAATTAGTAGTTGTTGTTCTTGTTTCTTTAGTGCCTTTAGTAGTTCCTATACCTGTCATGTTTCTTGGATTATTTACAAGTGGTATTCAAGCTCTTATTTTTGCAACTTTGGCTGCGGCTTATATAGGCGAATCCATGGAGGGTCATCATTGACTCACTTTCTAATTTTTAAAGAGTCTTTTTTGAAGCTTATCCTAAAGAATTCACATGGTTGTAGAATAAAATAAAAATAGCTTACCAAATAGCTACATCTATTTATGTATATATGAAGCAAGATATATTTTATATTGTAGGATTTGGAAGAAAAAGAGATCTTACTACATATATTTTATGTTAATATATGTAAGGATTGATATATGTAATGCCTATGAGTATCAATCATTATGTATGTTTCGAAGACTGGTTTCAAAATAAAATTTAATAGAAAAAATTGCAGGTGATTTACGTTATGAAAGAAAAAGGGGTATATGTTTTTTACTAGTTAGATAGGAATTTTTTCGATATTTTTTCTATCCCACTCCATTTAGTTGGTTGTATCATTAACCATTTCTCTTTTTTTTTTGCGAGGAACTTACTATGAATCCACTCATTTCTGCTGCTTCCGTTATTGCTGCTGGATTGGCTGTAGGACTTGCTTCTATTGGACCTGGGGTTGGTCAAGGTACTGCTGCGGGCCAGGCTGTAGAAGGTATTGCAAGACAACCAGAAGCAGAGGGTAAAATACGAGGTACTTTATTGCTTAGTCTGGCTTTTATGGAAGCTTTAACAATTTATGGACTGGTTGTGGCATTAGCTCTTTTATTTGCAAATCCTTTTGTTTAATGTTGAATTTCATCGTAGAATAAAAATGTAAAAAAAAAAATACTTATCCTTTTTCTTATTTTATTGACTCGGATTTGCCTTTTCTTTTTTCAAATTATATGAACTCTTTACTCCTACAATTTATTTGTCAAAACAACACTTCGAGAAGGACTTATTTGAGGATAAGAAATTGGCAGATACACTCGCTTTCTTCTCTTTCGTTCTGAGTTTAAGAAAATGAAATTTTTTTCTTTTTTGACTTTTATCTTTTCCTTTATATTGGT